ATGAGCGGTACGTTTCAACCAATTAAACTATAAGCCCCTATGGATCTCTACATGCAATTCGCTCACTTCGGGTCAACATAGACCCTTTTGCTACCGTCTAGCCGTTGCCTGTGTCCTCAATTGTCCAGTTTTCTGGCTCGTCTTCTGAAATAGATTTCGCGGAAAACCAGCTATTGGTAGGTAATATCGATGAAGTTGGGTTTCAAAGGATGCTGACATCATTGCGTTTGCCAGGCGATCGGCGATCACACTTCCTTTTATGGCTTTATGACTCACACACGCGTAGGAAGGTTCCGCGATTGAATTCTTTATTTTATTCTCTCCATCGGAGGAGACTATACGAAATTTCTTATCCTAAGTCATTGCTAGGGAGGAGTTACCCGAGCTTCCCCGATCATTTTGACAGTTTTGCAGTTCAGGCTATTCCTGATCTTCGGTAGCTGCTTATGCTTACCGAATGTGTCAGGGTTTAGAATCGGTTTCTAAGAGCTCATTTTCTGAGGCGATGGATCTCGAGTGGAGCTGCGAATCGAAGCCCTTTTCTGAATCTGGTTTGGCTAGAAACTTCAGTTATCGTAACCCGATCTTGACAAGTGTTTTCTTTTTTACCGGTGATTTCGGAAGGAATATGATTTACATTTCCCGAAAGGAAGTGGTTTAGATAACTCTTTACCGGCAAGCAAGGAATTTTTATTAAGCAAACCCGGCGCTATAGTCTCAGTATGGAAAGAAGCAGCCTAAGAAGAAGGTAAGCAAGCCAATGAGATTGTAAGTCCCAGGTAAGGATTGGGATAGTAAGCAAACAAGCTAGCAAGTAGTTAGAGCTAAACCAGTAAGAGGATAGGAAGCTAAGCGCTAGATTCTCAGTTTCAGTTAAATTCCCATGGGAGGAAGAGGATAGTAACCTGCCTTGTTGTAGGATAACCAGTATACCTTATCTCCGGCTTGGCCTATAACCCTATAGTGCCCTGTCTTGTAGAAAACTTCCCTGTAGCTAGAGCAAGGTTTCAAAGGCTAGAAGTTTAGATTGGAAGAGAAAGGGTAGCGGGAAGACAGAAGAGTCAGTTGAAGGTACAGAAGTTCAAAGGCATTCCCTCGTGCTAAAGCTAGAATAAGTCACCCTGCCAGAAAGGAGAGACCTATGGATATGATGATATTTTAAGTAAGGTGAGAGTCTTTTCCTAACCCGAAAGCAAGGGGAAGGTCAGACCTAATCTAAAGTCTGGAAATCCATATGGGCAAGCAACAGCAGCAATTCCTTGGGTTTGGACTGTGGCCACACTAGATGATTTTTGAACCTTGAAGAAAGGCTGAAGCTCTTCAATCAAACCAGTGTAAACAAGCATTGGTTGAATGATTGATAACAACTCATCTGGTGTCACTTTCCCTTTCCCGAGTTTGTTAATCGAAGAGTAAGAGTAAATAGTTAAGTTACCAGTCTTCGATTCGCCGAGTCGGCAACCGGGAAAATAGCTCTCACAAAGAGACTCTTAGAGGGTAAGAGGACAAGTGGACTTGATGAAATACATCTTCAGTTAGTTGATACAAGAAAGAGTGCAGCCCGGGTTAGATACCCTATCCTTCGCCCTCGTCCAAAACCTAGCAAACAGACCGTTGTGAACCACAAAACGTTGCGGTAGAAAGCACAAGAGATGAAAGAGAAGCAGAAGGAAAGGAAGAAGATGTAGCTTACCCGAATAAGCTGGAAAAGTGGAAAGGACTCCCATCCCAGAGTGTGAAAGCACTCGGGAGAAAGAGGGGGAGAAAGGTCCCCACGGGGTCAATCTTCCAAAAAATGCTTTCGATATTTGAGCCGTGTCAATGTATTTTCCTGAATCGGTGGGGCTGGGAGGAGCCTGCTTAGCCACGAGCAGTCTACCCCTTCGATTGGATGCGCTATCCGGTCCAGTCCAGCGGCATTTCCTGAGTTGATGAATTTCTTTTGGATGGATAAAAAGTTATTACAAGATGTTCTTCCCTTAGTCTTATCCCCTTTTCTCTCGATTCTCATTCTCAAGCTGAAGCATCAAAAAAGAGTCTTTCTTAGAGAGCTACCTTCGCTGATGACAAAGACACAGGGGAAAGGCATTTCCTGACAAGTAAATGTCCCACCAACAAATAGAAAGAAGGTTAGCCCAAGAAAGAACCTAGTTTTAGGTTCTTTTTCATTGGCAGTGGAAGTGTTATGATATGGTAACTGAAAAGGGTGTTGCTTGGAACCTTCTGTGCTTACAAGAACATCTCTCAGGATATCTGAGAATGTTACTAGGTAGAATCTCCGGTAATTCTTTCTTGGCTGAGCCTTCTGGTCTAACCCAATCAAAGGCTTGTAAAGGAACCATCAAAAAATAAGATATTTTTTTTGTTAATCCGAATTATCAATCTCAGATGAGTAGACTCTGAAAAATTTCCAAATCATGTCCATATTTATAATAAATAAATCATCTCCTGAGATCTTTTTCAATAACATTCATCTCGATAAGATAAATAGGAAGCTTTAAGTCAAGAAAGGTAGGAGGCCATATACTATTTGAGATAAAATTGACCGACTGCAAGTCGAGATATTCACCATTAAAGAAGACCTGTCTTGCTTTGGTTTAGGCTACTCAATGCCTCAGACACTACTACCTATTGTCTTATCCGGTACTGCTTCTTGCGCGCATGGACCCGCTTAAGTATCTCTTCGAAAAGCCGGTTGTTTCAGGCCAAATTGCTAGGTATAAAATATTGTTGTCAGAGTTCGATATCATTTTTGTCAGCTAGAAATCGATGTTAGGATAAGCTATTGCTGATCACCTTGGACGTAACCCTTTTCCATGTTACGAGCCGCCCATGATGGATTATTTTCCGGGTGAAAAAGTCTTTTACACTGACATTGAGTATAGAGGTCTTTTTTTTGGTCAACCAATTTGGAGAGTTTGCTTTTACACATTTATTTGTCTGGGGGAAACACAAAAGGAAAAGAAAAGCGCATATGGCACAAAAAGGAAATCCGATTTCGGTAAGACTGGATAAAAATTGTAGTTCAGATTCAAGATGGTTCAGTGAGGGCGACCGCGAAAGTCACCGAATGGGTCAGTATTTTCCTTCAGTTTTTCCTATTATTAAAAGCGTGGGAGGACGTTGCAGATGTCCAGGACGGACACGACTTCTTCTAACGCCAGAAGACCACTGGAAAACACCCGGGACCAGAGCATGTCGTGAAAGAAGCACGCACACTGGGCGGGCGTGCTTCGACCGTGTCTCCGGGGCACAGTTGAATGTAGATATCATGAACGCGAGGTGCAGGATACCAGGCCGAGAAACCCAGGCAACCACCGCCCTATGTGCCGATCGCTAGCGCATCCAGGGCCCCGACGCCCAGCTCAGCTGGATAGGCCTAGCCTGATCTGAGAAGTGCTAATTCGGTTCGAATAGACTTAATTCAAGAAAGCCGCCGCCCCTGGAATCAATAAGAAAACAAGTGCTAAGTTTCAGATCAGTGAATAAACCGAAACGAAAAAAGAGATGTTTCTCGCTCGGCGCCTAAAGCGCACTATGCTCCGCTTCAACAAATGAGAGTTTTCGGTGGAACCGGTGAACCACGCGAGCTGGTTAGATGCGTGGGACAGAGGGCTCATAGTACCTGCTAGCGCGGCTATGCAGTGGAAAGGAAGGAGTCTAAATCGACCCCCTTCTTTCTTTTTTTAAAAGAAAAAAGCAGTACAAAGAAATTAGACTCTCGGATGAGACTAAGCAGCCACCAACCGTTCCGACGCGCCCCTGACCCATCTTGATTAAGACCGAAACCCTATCTAAAATGGAGCCTAGTTTAATTTAAGCTGTCAAACAAATGATAGAATGGAAAATTTAAAATAACCTACTAGTAGGGAAGGGAGATGGATGGAGTCTCGCTCAGTAAAGAGAGTTGTAGATTCGTAAAAAAGGAAAAGAGCCTTTACTTTTTTTAGTCAAGCGCGCTAGCTGCAATCTTTTTAAAGTAAGAAGCGCGAAAGTTGACTTTGCTTTGAGAAAGAGGGTGCTTGTTGCCGCTTTATTAGTAAGTAAGCTTGTTTTATATCATATCAATGAAATAAAGGCGAAAGGTTGCTTTACTAATAATAAGGTGCGTTAGCGCTTTAGTTTTCAATAAGGACATTTTTTCTTTACTAATTTTTTCTTTACTAATAAGAAAGGGTTTTTTTTATCAGGGTGCGTTTGGAACCCTATAAAGGGCGTTTCCTTTCAAATGACAACTGCCTCTTTCTGCTGCGAGGGCGTTGCACGAAACCAAACCGTCCCCCGCCCGATCAAGTACCAGTTGCTTCGCTGGTAAGCCCACTTGGGTTAGGGGCATTGTCCCTCAGTTCTTACCAACCTCCGGTGTGTAATCGACATGTTGCTAGCTTCAACTCAGTTGAATAAGAATCATTGATTCCCTTTGCTGTCCATTTTTTATTCATTCAGGGTGCTCGGCCGGTGCTTCTTTCTCAAACCAGAACAACTCTGAACGTTAGGGAAGATAAGGGAAGACCCCCTGAGCGAACCGAACGATAGCGGCTTAAAGCTAAGCCTATCACGAGCAGCGTCGCTGCGCGGGGAGGAGCATCTCAAAGTATGGGGCAAAGGATCAAACGCTTTGACTTTGTCCCCCGGGATCCACCACAGGTTGGGTTTGAGCGAGAGCCGTGTGATGGGTGACTATCCAGCACGGTTCGGAGAGCACTTTAAGTCTGCGCTGGTGAATGGAAGCCCTCCCTATCAAGCAAGAAAGAAGCGGCTCTTTCCACGGCGGAGTCACTATTGACTCTATTTTTTATTATAGTAAATCAGTGTATCAAGATGTCAATCTGAGATCTTATTTCGGTTCGATACGTCCACCTACGAGACTCACCTTTGGCTTTCGTCTCGGTAGGTGTATTATTCTACATTTTCCCAAAAGAACATTCATTAATTTCTTTCTTCCCCGTCGACCACGACGACTGAAACGGCGCGAAAAAACCAGACCCGGAAAGGGGAAGGGCCGGTGGTGGACATTCGGGAAAGTCGGGCCGATCAGGTGTCTTCATTTAAGCGACAATACAGAAGAAGAACGAAACGAAGTGAGAGGCCGGGAGGCAGAGAAAAGAGTCGAGTCGATCAGGCTCGACGACCGGGAGAAGGAAAACGAAATCAGGATTTGGCCGAAAAAGAAGCAAGGCTATGGATACTATGACCGATCACCATCGATAAAGAAGAATCTTTCTAAATCACTTCGGGTGAGCGGGGCCTTCAAGCATCCGAAATACGCCGGGGTTGTAAATGACATAGCGTTCCTGATAGAAAATGACAACTCCTTCAGAAAAACGAAGTTATTCAAGTTCTTTTGCCCAAAGAAGTCCCGCTTCGACGGCCCGACGAGTCATCTACTTAAAAGGACCCTCCCTTCAGTGCGCCTCTCCTTGAATTATTCGGTCATGCAATATTTTTTGAATATAAAGAACCAAATTCATTTCGACCCCGTCGTAGTTCTCAATCATTTCGTGGCACCGGGCGTGGCTGAACCATCTACAATGGGGGGAGCGAATGCACAGGGAAGAAGCTTAGATAAGAGAATACATTCTCGCATCGCTTTTTTTGTAGAAAGCTCAACCAGCGAAAAAAAGTGTTTGGCCGAAGCCAAAAAGAGGTTGACTCACTTCATTCGCCAAGCGAATGATCTTCGTTTCGCGGGAACAAGAAAAACCACCATCTCGCTCTTTCCTTTCTTCGGTGCTACCTTTTTCTTTCCAAGGGATGGGGTTGGAGTGTATAAAAACCCTTTTTTTGAGGATGCCCGGAAACAACTCCTAGGTCAATTAAGGATCAAATGTTGGAACCTCATGGGTAAGGATAAGGTAATGGAATTGATAGAGAAATTCATAAACCTAGGTAGGATAGGAGAATTGATAAAGGGAATAGAGATGATGATAGAGATCATACTGAGAAACAGAAAAATTCCGTACGGGTACAACTCTTATTTGAACGAAATGCAAAAAATGCGATCTTTATTGTCTAATAGAACAAACACTAAGACCTTAATTGAGTCGGTCAAGATTCAATCTGTTTATCAAAGTGCTTCTCCGATTGCTCAAGACATCTCTTTTCAACTGAGGAACAAAAAAAGATCATTTCGTTCAATTTTTACTAAAATAGTGAAGGATATCCCATTAGTAATGAAAAAAGGGGTGGAGGGGATCCGTATATGTTGTTCAGGTCGATCAGAAGGCGCAGAAATAGCTAGAACTGAATGCGGAAAGTATGGAAAAACTTCTCTTAATGTATTTAACCAGAAAATCGATTATGCTCCTGCGGAAGTATCTACTCGTTACGGAATCTCAGGTATCAAAGTTTGGATTTCATATAGTAAAAAAAGGGGGGGACGTGCTATATCCGAAACGTAAGCTTAAGGAAAAAGCATTTAGGCCAATTTGATTTTCCCGATTCTGATATAGAGGTCTTTTTTTTGGTCAACCAATTTGGAGAGTTTGCTTTTACACATTTATTTGTCTGGGGGAAACACAAAAGGAAAAGAAAAGCGCATATGGCACAAAAAGGAAATCCGATTTCGGTAAGACTGGATAAAAATTGTAGTTCAGATTCAAAGTGGTCACGTATATCTTCTCTGCTTCTGCTTTTCCTTCGCAGAATGCTTTTAAGGGGGGTGATGACCTATTTTGGACATTTGTTGTGGGACTGGAAGGGGGCTGCCCTCCTTCTTGCATTGACAGATTGGATCGAGTGGGTCTTACCAGTCATAGGTGATCTTACTCTTTCTGTCGGAGGCGGTGCCAGCTCTTCGAAGCGACCGCGTTTCGATCTAAATCTTCCTCCAGCTGAAGAGCTTGAGTCTGCCTCAACCTCGGCCCCGGAAGACCCACAACCTCTACCTCTCTCGATAGCGGAGCAGGTGATTCGAAATCGCTTAATAAGAGGAGGAGGAGCACATGTTCCTGATGCTCAACTATTAGAGGAAGTGCGGGCGATCGCTCGATTAAAAGGGCAGATCGCCGATCGGATGTTTGAATTGGATACTGAATCACCTGAATTTTGGCGACAGCACAGAGAGGCCATTATTCAGGATTCAATTCTTACAACGAACCAAACCGAGTATCCTTCTCGCCTACTGTTGCGGAAGCTTGCCGATTTGAGTTCCTCAAATGTCCACACTTCCGCGACTTATCAAAACATGTGTAAAATCAGAAGAAAGTTTCATAAGCTTGGAACTTTAAAGTTTTAATGAGCCTCCTTTCTCGCTCCGCGATAAAACATGATGTCATGCACCTATTTAGTATAGAACTTCTTTCTTTTTTTTTCCGGTATGCCGCTCCGCGAGAAAGGAGCGATAGAAGCAAGTGGGCTGTCGTGATGTCAGAATTTGCACCTATTTGTATCTATTTAGTGATCAGTCCGCTAGTTTCTTTGATCCCACTCGGTGTTCCTTTTCTATTTTCTTCCAATAGTTCGACCTATCCAGAAAAATTGTCGGCCTACGAATGTGGTTTCGATCCTTCCGGTGATGCCAGAAGTCGTTTCGATATACGATTTTATCTTGTTTCAATTTTATTTATTATCCTTGATCCGGAAGTTACCTTTTTCTTTCCTTGGGCAGTACCTCCCAACAAGATTGATCCGTTTGGATTTTGGTCCATGATGGCCTTTTTATTGATTTTGACGATTGGATCTCTCTATGAATGGAAAAGGGGTGCTTCGGATCGGGAGTAATCACTAGTGATAGGGCAATAATTGGGGGGAAGGACAAAGGAAAGAGCGATGCCTACATTAAATCAATTGATTCGTTATGGTAGAGAAGAAAAACGGCGCACGGACCGTACTCGAGCTTCGGATCAATGTCCCCAGAAGCAAGGAGTACGCCCGCGTGTTTCAACGAGAACACCGAAAAAACCTAATTCAGCTCCGCGTAAGATAGCCAAAATACGATTGAGCAATCGACATGATATATTTGCTCACATTCCAGGCGAAGGTCATAATTTGCAGGAACATTCTATGGTCTTAATAAGAGGAGGTAGAGTAAAAGATTCGCCAGGTGTGAAATCCCATTGTATTCGAGGAGTCAAGGATTTGCTGGGAATTCCGGATCGAAGAAGAGGCAGATCAAAATATGGTGCGGAAAAACCCAAATCGATATGAATGGAGGATGCCTATGGAACTTGTTTTTCTCGGTCAGTCGAGGTTCAACCACAATGTTACGCGGCGTTCAGAACCAGCCTTGAAGTGAATGAATTAGAAAGAACTAAGAAGTAAGGAAATGAGACGACTCTTTCTATATCATAAAAAGATCTTCCCTTCCACACCAATCACGAGTTTTTCTTTATTTCTCTCGTATATCGTCATAACGCCAAAAATGCTAGGTTTTGAAAAGTCCTTTTCATGTCATTCCCATTTAGGTCTGATTCGGATCCCTCCGTTGTTTCCTTTTCCTCCCGCACCTTTTCCTCGAAATGAGAAAGAAGATGGTACACTCGAATTGTTTTATTTAAGTGCTTATTGCTTGCCAAAGATCCTACTTCTACAATTGGTAGGTCACCGGGTTATTCAAATAAGTTTTGTTTTCTGTGGTTTTCGCATGTTACAACTTCCGTACCAATTCGGTCGATCCAGAATGGATTGGTTAAACATTCCATTAGGGAGCTTGGTCTTGACTTTTCTGTGTGGTATTCATTCTCGTTCGGCTCTTTTTTTCACATCTAGAAGTGGTTGGAACAGCTCGCAAAATCCAACCACTTCACCTACTTTATTGCCCCCAACCTTTTATCGTACCTCTATTGAAACATTCTGGTTTCATGTTCCTTCATCGATTGGTTATTCCTCTCCGTTCTTATCTCTTTTTCCAATTTCGGTCTCGATTCGTTTACAAGATTGAATGTCCAATTCTCCTCCGAACCCTTGATTGGATTGTTTTCCAAGTCTTCAGTATTTCGATCATTGACAAGGTTCAAAGAAAGGAGAGCCATTGATAAAGAATACATGACAAACCACAATGCTAGCAGATGAAGTGAACGTGATTAGTCCCTTAGTGCTGCCAGTCTCGTAGAGACCTTGCCTCCGAGATCCCATAAGAGTTCTTTCCCAACTCCTACACCTGCGATCATTCCCGCCTCTCCATCCGCCGCTGAAGAATCTCACCCTTCCCTACTATTCGACATTTCCCGGAGGAGAAAAGTACCCATAGATAGGAGAGGAGCAATGACATTAGCACCGAAGCTTTCATTAGAGCCTAGAAGTGCTTTTTAGCCTTCCTTTGCCCCAAGGTGGGGTGCCCCTGCGTCTGCTAACCTTCAGGCCTTTCTCTTATAAGACCCTTTCTTCCCTCGCCTCGGGTCACTCACTGCCTGCAAGTAAGTAATTCCCCGCTAACCTGGGATAGAGCTATAGAGCTAGAGCGTAAGTTACCATGCGCTGGAGGAGCCGAAGGAAGGAATTTTAGAAGTTCAAGATGATAAATAGGAGTAGGAGAACCAGCTATCGAGTCAGCTATCCCCTCCTTGAAAGGTAAGTAAAGGGAGGAGATTGATTTTACCGGGAATGAGGCAAGATAGAAAGAGCCTTGGATTGCTACTTCTACTTTCCAGCCTAGGAAGATTCTTTTATTCCCTATAAGACTGTTCCCTGTGAAAGATGCGCTAGCCTCCTCGCAGAGAGAAAGGAAAAAGAATAGGGTCCGAAAGAGCTATCGTTAAAGCGCTTTAGATAATTAGAAAGGCTATTCTAATATAAGGAACTTTAAAAGAGAAGAGTTAGGCTATTCCTTCATACGTTCTTAGTAAGAAAGCGCTAGCTTATATATGTTAGTTCACTGCTGCATTGCGTAAAACAGTACTTAGCTTCAGTCTTCACTGTCCTAGGCGCACTAGACTAGAATGGATAGCACAGGTCGGAGGTAATAAGGGTCTGGTATATCTTACTGTTATTCGTCCAAATATTGCTAATAGCTACGGCTTAGCCAAGACTGATTCATTCTATGCAAATCCCCCAATAACCATTCTTTTCTTTGCAAGTCAATAATGTCCAATAGGCTCTTAGATGGACATGGACAGAAAAGGTTGCACCTTACCTTATAGAAAGTAGCTAGTCTTGTCCTCTCCTCGTTAGGCTTAGGGAAGGACCTGATTGCCCTTTTGCCTTGTCTTTTTTACTGGATTACCTTCTTTACTTTATTTTCTTTCTTTGCGGGGATTCCCTGATTAAGCTACCTTCCCTTATTAATATTAAAAAAAAAGGAATTTTTAGAGGGAAGACGATTCCCCCTTTTTTTACCAGCAGCACTGACGCTTACGCTTTCTTATGCCGATTCCTATTCCTATAAAAAAGACTCCATTGCGTTGCGTAACGAGGGTTTCTTTCGGCCTAACGACTGCTAATGAAAGTCTTCCTATAAAGATGTTTGCTTCAAGGGCTCCGCTCCTTCAGTTCAGGCCTTTTAAACTCTTTCATTTCAATCAAATAAAGAATAGCTATCGGAGGAAGTTGCCTAGCCGACGCCGACCTAATCATGTAAAATTTATTAATATAATGATAGTGATAGATCTACTCTTTCCTTTCCTTTATAATAAGAATAAGAAAAGTAAAAAGTAAGGTCTTTTTCCTACATTCGCTCAGAGTAAGAGAGGGTGGCTTAGATAGCTTAGACTGAGACTTTTGGAGTTAAGAAGCGAGAATTGAAGAAAGGCTTTTTTTCGTACTTTTATTTTAGCACCCGAACTCCTTAGGAGAAGAGATTTATGATACGCTTGAACCGGGTGGATTCGGCTTTCGGAAAGAAAAAACCTCTCTGTCGAAAAAGAAAAAGAGATTGGATGGGCGATTTCCCTTTTTCTAAGCTAAGAGAATAGAGCACTGATTCTTCTCCAATGCGTAAGAGAAGAGATAGGCTCACCCCAGTCTTTCTTTCCCTGGCCACCAGGTGAAAACTACATTCATCATAGCTGTCTGAGAGGAGAGTCGGGATCATAAGTCCCAATATGATTAAGTCAAGTCAAATCCTCAGCCGCTTTTATAGGAAGATGAGCGGAAAGGGCATTTGAGGGAGAGCCCAAGGTAAGGGGTTGAATCCTACCGTTCAATGGGATTCATTTGCAGCAAGATACTTCATAGCTAGGCTCAGAGATGGAACTACTTCCTTCAATACCTTTTCACTTTCAGGAAATGGGCATGAGACTTTCGAAGCTATTTCATCTTCTTTGATTGAGGCTTAGAACCGCCAATCCCACTAATAGCCATTAAGGGAAGTTGATTCTTTGAGTTGCCTGTGTGAGGCCAATGGCTACTTCTATTCTAAACAGTAAAGGAAGCTTTTCCATAATTGAATATCGGGTGTGTAGCCCCTATTCTATATATAATCTACGATCAATCCTCCCTAATTCAAGCACTTGTTAACCGCTCTGGTCCTCTTGCTTGAAAGCAGGACGTCGCTTACCTTTAGAGGTCAACGAGAACATATTAGAGATATAGAAATTGTTTCATAAATTGGAATGTTTTCCCCTGATATGAATTCGAAGAAAAAAGGGCCCGTAAGCAATGAGTCTTGAGTGATGGATTATCCGCTGACCCTGAGCTACCAGATTAGGTGAGGGTGTTCTATTCTGATCTCTGCCCTTTCTGGCAGGATTTCTTTCTACGAATTAGCCTCTATGGCTATGTCCGGATCTAACTGCTATTAAGGATCTATGAATGCCGGGCTTTCACTCCTATATTATATGAATAAGAATGTTTGAAAGTCGTTCATACAATCAGAAAGGTAGAGAGCGGCGCTCCTCTTTCAGGAAGAGAGTTGAGCTCCCCCCTCTTATTTTTATTTGTTTTAGAACTTCTTTCTTGGTCTCTCTTTCTGTTTATTCCTTTCTTCACTTGGAAACCCTAGTCAAATAGGCAAGGCGGAAAGGAAAGATCTTGGTTGGGAGTGGGCGTGGGCGCATTCCATTCTTCTTCTGGTCCAATTCCATCTGCTTGCGAGCCTCTTGGAGTGAGACTGGAATATTTCAATTTAATGAGGAATACTAGAATAGGGAGTTTTTTGAATCCTTCACTACTATATGGAAATGAAGATGGAGGAGGGAATACAACTATTTACAGTGTAGGAGTTGTTTCTAGGGGCATTCCTCTAACACGTCTAGGAGAAAGGCTTAGCCTAACGTTATTGATAGCGGGCATGTATGTTACAAGTTTCCTATAAATGAATATCTTTATAGTCCCAATGAAGTGTAGGATTTTCCTTCGCATCCATTGTCCCAGTCCTTCTTGTAGCAGCCCTTGTAGCAGTAGTGAATAATGCCATGTCCTGATATTCTCACTCCTGAAAGCAAGTCAAGCCAGCTGGTTTTCGGACAAGCGCATACAGTGAGCCAGTTTCAGTGACCTTTTTTGGTGGGCCATACGAAGGAAGAGGTCCAGCCAGTTATCTTCCTTCTGTTTTTCTTTCTCCTTTCCCTTCGTTCTCTCTTCCTGACCCTGAAGGTTAAGGAATGGCGGAGAAGCGGCTTGATCTAGGCATAGGCATAACAGGGGCGAAGACCTTAGTTGCAAAGCTCAGGTTAGAAGAGCTGAGTTTAAGGGCTAAGGGAAAAATCTTTCTACTAGCTGTCGTTATCCCCGGAGAATCTAATACATGACCTTACCTACTTCAACTGTCCTTTGGGAAAGAAAGGACAAAGGATTCCATATCAGAGTGAAGAAAGGGGCAATGAAGCAGTTCCTATATACGTTATTGGAAGAGAGGGAGTTGGAGCATCCCTTACTTATATAGGAGATTTTATGATAGGGATTTTTCCAAGCCTTGCTATCCAGCAGTGACCATCTTGATGGAGTAGCCGTCGATTGACAGATTCATAGTCCGGAAAAAGCAAAGCCAAAGAAAGAGGCCAGCAGGCAGTGACTAATAGATAGAGTTGGAGGAGAGGCCTAGCCTATTAAGAAAAGAAGAGATGCACCAGCCACTAGATATTCTCCAAGAACTGGACTGTGTTAAAGACATCCCAGGCATACTCATGAATCTGCCCCCTCCCCTTCCCGGGCACGCCTACTGAGCGCGAACTTCATCTCCCCCTTTAACCACGAGGGCCAAAGAAAAGCAGGTCCGTCTGGTCTGTCCTGATTTTAAAAACAAAAGCCTTCTTTCCGGCAGAGAGGGACAGTCCCGGGATGCCCTAGGCTAGGCATAGGAGGGTTCCCTTATTAAGAATATAAGTTCCTCCACAGGTAACAGGCCAACAAAAGAAGGAAGATTGGGAAAAGCATTGATTTGGTTCCAGCAGGCACAACCACAAAAGGACAGTCAGAAGAGGAGAAAGAACAGCTGTTGACTGACTTTAACAAACAAACTGACAGCAGGTATTAGGGATCCCCTGATCTCTTTCTTTTTCTTTCATCCCCATTTACACAAATCTTTTTTACTAGAATCCATAGGCGCATGAGATTCCAAAATATACCTAAGATGATCACTTGGAATAGGATCTTCCACCCTACTGCGGGCTTGCGGTGCATCGTTCAATTCAATAGCTCCCTAAGGGGCCCCCCTCTGATAAGGAAATCAAAGAATATCAATGAATTTTATGACAAATCCGGTTCTCAGACTCTTAATGAGCGGTAGTTTATGTCTCACAACTTTATTTGTAGGAAATTCCATAGGAGAAGAAGGAAGAGCTATAATGACCGAAGGTCAAAATCTCTTGCTTTTTGCTCTACTGATTATAGGTTTGATCATTCTCTTTCGTCTTTATTGTTTTCGTTTGAATAGAAAGTCCCGCTTTCTACTTGTATGTATGTATCTATCCATTTTCTTTCTCGTCTCTTTATTTGGATATTTTCTACGGATCTATTTCCTTTATCATTTCAGTCTTTATTTTTGTGAAGCCTTCCCTTTTTTTTAGTTTTTGGTATGGTTTCGGGAATAGGGCAAGCACCTCCTCTTCCGGCCCCAACCGGGCCATCAAGCTCATCTTCATATGATGCGTTCGGCATTGATGTACTCTTAGAATCGTGGCCTACGACTACGGAAACGGAGGCAGGCACATCAGTGAATCAACCGGAAGCTGGACTTGTGCCTCCTGCTGATCCAGTCGCTGGACCGGTGGAGGAAGCTGGTCCAGCTAATGAGACCCCACGAGTGGTCCCCTATCCGTATCAACCGGATGAAGTGATAGGGGGGGATTGTGTTTCCTCCATCGAGGGTCGCCTTTTGGCGAGATACTCCTTTCCATCCGCCGAGGTCATAAGGATTGCTCGGATTCAAGCCCAGGACCTATTCGAGGTCAAGGTTGAAATTATAAGACTCATGGCGGGCCTTTATATATAAGTGTTCGAAATATGTATTATTTATTATATAATATTCCAAAATCCGCGGAAAATGCTGAATATATATATATAAATATGTGGAGATTTCTAATTCTAAAAAACTGATAAAATCTCAATCGAGATTCCATTTTTCTTTATATTCTCAGGTGAAACAGATTGAATGCTCACTCTTGGTTTTCTTACCGGCAACACAGAGTAGTGCTTCACCTCTTAGAATCCGTTCAGCTTCATAAACTTTTTACCCTATTCGTTTTCGTGATTCCGAGACGAAGAGAGCAGCATCTTTCCAATGCTTTTTTTCCTTCTCAATTAGATCTTCCCCACCGTGTCCTTCCTTCTGGAGGATGGGATTGCGTTTCTGATCACCTATAATGTTGGTTCTTTTAGCCGGAAATATGGGTCTCCCAGAACTAGCCTTAGATGAGGAAGATCCATTCATCGCTGTGGAATTTTATACCAGTTTCGACCTTTCGCTTGTTGACATCAATGGGGATCATATAGGTGTTGATGTCAACACAGTCGTATCTTTGGCTACCGAAAATGTTATTTTTAGGGATATTTGATTGATTTTTCCAGATAAAAAAGAGACAGATAACGGTTTGGATTGAATACAGAGATGCAATGAAAATGATCAAGGTGTGAGTCGGGTACTTGCCGATTAGGCCTCCAGGTCCTCTTCTTGTTGCCAAAATTGACCTTATCAAGCAACTCATAAATGGTTGTCTCTGCAACACCTTCTTTCCTTAAAGGCGTACCCAAGCCAGATCTCAAGTGATTGACCAAACCCTTGATATACATCTCCGCATACGCCGGGGTCGCATCAACCTCGCCGGGATCATCGCCGGAGCTCGGCCACCCAGTCTCCGCCACAACCACCGGAATATTCTCGTGGCCGGCCACCGCCAGGGACGTGATCACCGCATCCACCATCATGTCAAAGAGATTCCTGTACCTGACTCAGGTGTACAAAAATAGTCCCTGAAATGGAAAGGATGCTCTTGAAACAGATAAAACCCTAACGGAATCTCGGAGTTTTTCCTGTACATGTTTTACGGATAAAGATTCACCAAGAAAGACGAGTTGGTGTCGTCCAGCTTCTTGTAACTGATTCAGGTATACAACTAAAACTGAAACGACCAAAATGCCCCCCCTAATCCCAATTAGCAGCAAATTGCATGCGATTCGAGACAAAAGTCACAAGGGCATTCCCGTCCATGACATTTTCGGGTTCAAAGCGGGAAAACGCAAGAATGAACGCCTCAGTAACCAACATTTGAAAAAACCGAAAAGGCTCTTCGCAAACAGAATCCATAGAGTCCAGCAACGCAAAAAAGAAAATTCCCAAAAGAACCCTTCAGTTTTCTTCCTCCATTTTCTCATTCCAGCTCTCTCTCTTTCACTTTTCACTGAGAGGGTTTCCAAGAATCAATGTGTAATCAGCAGCGCCTAATGTAATGTGTGAGTAATCTCTGAGGGTGGCTTTTTCGAAAAAAATGTCGATCCCAATTCTGGAATCTTGCAGGAAAAGGAAGAGAAGGCCCAAGATATACAACTTCCACACTTTTGGAAACCCTGGCTACCCCATCAGCCCCACTGGTCCATTTCGTGATAACATTCGGGTCTTTCTCAAAGAATGTGCAGAACCTGAAGACTACAAGGTGGAAGCCATGGCTGTTATGTGCACTCTGCTCGTCATTGAAAGTAACAGCTTCGTTCTGCCTCTCTACACCATTGAGGAGGACGTCAAGCGCTCACTTCAACCCTTTTGTGATCACTGCAGATGCACAGGTTTTTGATCCTTTTCTGTTGATATCTCAATTGGGTTTTTGTTATTTTTGATGAAAGGCTTCGTCTTTGGTGTTAATTAGCTATTGGGGTTTTTGTTATCCTCTTCTTTTTTGCCGCATTTGCCTCTGTTTTCTTCATGGGTATCTCCGATTTTGATCTGCTTTGTATTTTTCGTTGTGTGATCTAGGCTGGAGTGGAAATTATGTTTCCAAAAGGAAGTATCACATGATCATACCTAGTGATGGCCAGTGGAACAAGAGATTGCAAGGTGATGTTTTTGATCTGCAGAGTCATCTTTTGCATGGGTTGATCCACTGCAATGGGTATGGTCATTTGCTATGCATCAATGGAGTAGAAGGAGGTTCAAAGTACCTATGTGGCAAAGAGATCATGGATCTTTGGGACCGAATTTGTTCAAATCTCCGAGCTCGGTAACATAAATTCTTCTGATGAATTTATTTTTTTATTCTATCGAATCTTTTTTGTGATTTCCCCATAAATCTTGGTCAAAGATGCACAAACCATTAGTATTCGAGGAAACTGTGTAGGGTTTCATCGATTAGGATATCTTTACAGTCGTAACATATATGAACAAGAAAGTTGTACAAGCTAAGAAAGGAAAGTATAAGTCTCTGTGTTGACCAAAATCAATCACAATCAACAAAAGCTAACATCAATTCCAACTTAGAATCAGACCTAAGATATAGCTTCACAAATCTTCTGCAGGAAAGTAACTGTCTAGGATGTTTCAAAGAAGAGGTCCATGGATCTTCGCCTTCTACATGGAGTAGCATACGGGCATTCATGGTTTGGAAGATGGGGTTATCGATTCTGCAGTGGAAGCTTTGGTGTGACAGAGCACAAATACAACAGAGCAATTGAAATTCTTAGCTCTCGGGAGCTTGACGAGATCATTCAAGATTTCAGTGAGACAGCTCAGTACAAAGACATGAAGCGGATTATTCGTTACTATAGGGGCCTGAGCGAAACTCAGTTGATCAATTTCAGAGACCTTCTCAAATTTGTGCTCACTGTCAAATCATGTCCTTGTACACAGATGAAACAAAGCATGGCTGGTACTGCTTCATATTCCACTAAAAAATCTTCAAGTCAAGTACCCCTGCAGAAGAAGAGTCTGCTGAAGGATAAATGCACAACATTTAGGAACTGTAATTCCCTGGCATGTATTTCGGATAGTAGATGGCCTAAAAAGAGACTAGAATATGCAGCAGAGGTCATTGTAGGTACACTGAAAAGGAAGGAGGGAGACAACAGTAGTCAAGGAGGGATGACCAGGCAAGAAGTGAGAGATGCAGCTCGGTTGCACATTGGTGATACTGGTTTGCTAGATTATGTTCTGAAATTAATGAACAATGTGGTTGTTGGAAGCCAGGTTGTCCGTCGC